GTAAAATGAATGCTCGGATAATTGGTTTATATGGATCTTTTCTGGTTGAAACCAAACATAAAAATGACATTGCCATAAATGGATAAGATAGTATTTCCATTTATTCATCAAAAAGGGCATATTCTTTGAAGCCAGAATGGATTTTCCTTGATATCTAACATAATGAATGAAAGGGTCCTTGAAGAACCATAGGGTGGACGGAAAATCTTTATCAAAGACTTCTACAAAATGTTCTATTTTTGCATAGAAATAGATTCGCTCAAAAAGGATTCCAGAAGATGTTAATCGTAAATAAGAAGATTTGTTACGGAGAAAAAGAAAGATAGATTCGTATTCACATACATAAAAATTATATAGGAACAGGAATAATCTTGGATTTTTTTTTGAAAAAGTAGAAATCCATTTTTTTTGAGTAATAAGACTATTCCAATTAAAATACTCATAAAGAAAAAGCCTTAATAAATGAAAAGAAGAGGCATCTTTCACCCAGTATCGAAGGGTTTGAATCAAGATTTCCAGATGGATAGGGTAGGGTATTCGTACATCTGACACATAATTTAAATATGGAACTTTTTCCTCAAAAAAAGGAAATATTGAATGAATTGATCGTAAATTATAAGATTTTACGATTTCTACCTCCTCTAAGGAAGAGATTAATTGTAGGGAAAATGGAATTTCCACACTGACGGCAAACCCCTCTGATATTATTTGAGAATACAAATTCTTGTTGTACCCCCCAAATGGATTTTTGTTAGAATCATTAGCAGAAATAATCAAATGATTCTGTTGATACATTCGAGTAATTAAACGTTTTACAATTAGTAAACTAGATTTATTGTCATAACCGAGATTTTCCAACAAAATGGAGCTATTTAAACCATGATCATAAGCAAGTGCATAAATATACTCCCGAAAAATAAGTGGGTATAGGAAGTCATGTTGACGAGATCTATCTCGTTCTAAATATACTTGAAATTCCTCCATTTTTGAAATTCGATTTGATTTGGGCCGAGGATCGAGGATTTATTGGGTTATCAAATGATACATAGTGCGATACAGTCAAAACAGGATATTCTATTCTAATAAAAATGGAATAGATACCTAGAAAATAAGTAAGACTCATCAACGGACTCTCTCTACTCGCTTTTTCCATCTAATTGTTTTATGTTCGTTCTAGGATAACAAGATAGTTTAAAATCCTTTATTTTCTCAACCCAATCGCTCTTTTGATTTTGGAAAAAAGATATTTATCAATATACTCTTTCTTCTACACATTTATCGCCACCCCATAATATAATGGAGAATAGCTAATAGTTAGGACTCATAACAAAAATCAATAATCCATCCGTGGGAAAAGCTTTTCCCGCATCAAGTACTAATATATTTTTAACGTATAATTAGATGGGGTAATCATTCAAATTCAAAACGAAAGCTCGTTGCTTTTTGTTTCCCTATAATTGGAGCCGCCAAACTCTATCCATTTATTAATTCAACCCAAATGTGAATTTTTTTTGTTCCGAGCCAAGAATTCAAACAAGAATTGGGGCCCGATCCAATAACAATGAAATATTCTTAGAATTCTCCATTGATACGACATGCTGCTTTTTCCATTCATTCCTTTCTGGATCAGTCGTGGTCTTACAAACTCTACCGATAGTATGGACGAATCCGTTGCTTCATAGAAATGTGTAAAAAATTGAGTCGCACTTAAAAGCCGAGTACTCTACCATTGAGTTAGCAACCCTAATCAAATAAACTAAAAAAGAAACTAATAAATAAGAAAATAGGATATGTAGATACAATCACAATCAAAATAAATAAAAAGATTGAATTGGAAAAATATTCCATAAAAAAAAAATAAAAAATGTCGAAGTAGAATCGATTCTGAACATAAAAATGAACAGATTAGATGAAAATACAAAAAATTTTCTCAGATAAAAAAAAGCAAATCACAATTTATAGATCACCTCTTTGTCTCCTAGATTCTAATTATACATTATTTTCATTTTCTTTATTAATTTTTTAGAATTTATCTAAATTTCTTTTTATATTCGAAATTTCTTATTAAATTTTTGATTTTCCTTTATTATTTATATTCTAATACTCAATACTCAATTAAAAAAAAAATTCTTTTCTTGTTTATATCACAGAAAATCCAACGAACCCATCCATTTGATGAAGTAAAAAAATCCTATGCTATGGAACGTGAATAAATGGATCCATTTATTCACGATCGGATTATATTTGTTTGATACACTGTTGTCAATATTAATGTTGAAAAAAGAATACAATAGAGAAAATAAACGAATTAGAAACTGAAATATTCAATAACAAAAAAGAACAAAGAAATACCAATTGAAATCCAATTGAATTTAATTCAATCAAAGTTTGTAAATATAATCAATATAAATAATAAGCTAATACAAAAAAAAAAAAAGATAAAGTAAATAAAAAAACCAAGCAATTATGTTGTATTAACACTACAGAAATAATCGACATAGATACAAAAAAGGCGTATGCAAAAATTAATGAAAAAAATAGAGATCGGGTTTATTCAATCAATAAATATAATAATTCAAAGATATCAAAGATATAATAATATAATCATTCAATCAATATAAAGAGTAAGAAAGCTTAACCTAACCCCCTTTCTTTTTTAAATTGATTCAGAGAATTTCAACAAAAACCACCAATGTATTTATAGACCGAATTAATTCATTTATTACTTCATTTGTCCTTTTTTTGATTTTAGATTATTTATATCCATAAATAAAAAAATCAAAAAAGGGATTTTTTGTAGAAAACAGCCATTCTATGGCAGTAAGAATAAATTCGGTATGAATAGAGCAAGAGAGCGGGGGGGGGGATAAGAGAGAAAAGAGTTATATAAATCTATATACAAGTCATCCACACCCTCTTTTTTTTATGTATTTATTTCATTTCATTTCATTAATTAAATTTCGTTTGTTGATTAGGATAAAGGTCCATAAAAACACCCGCCTTTTTTGAAATATCCTGAACAGTTCCTGTAGGTTGAGCGCCCTTTTCAAGGAAATATAGAATAACAGGAATATTTAAATAGGTTTGATTCTTTATCGGATCATAAAAACCCACTCTCCGAAGATCTCTCCCCTCTCTTCGAGATCGAACATCAATTGCAACGATTCGATAAACGGCTCATTGGGATAGATATAGATAAACAATACACCCCCCCTAGAAACGTATAAGAAGTTTTCTCCTCGTACGGCTCGAGAAAATTAGAAATTATGTCTATGTATAGAATTATGATGTCAAATAGATCCATAAAATAACCAAATCAATTAGACAATTAGACTATGATTTAAATACTTTTTTCTTATTCTTTCCCGAAAAAGAATCACTCGTATTTGCAACCTCATAACTCAAGTTGGATAACTCTCAAATAACAATAACTCAAAGGAAAACCAAACCTTTAGTTAGGTATTTTATTTCATTTATTGAGCGGTCTTTACCCCCCTTTCTTTAGAATCTATTTTTCGTCTTCAGTCTAATATATTTGTTGAGACAATTGAAAATGGTATTTACTTGTTCTATGATCCGTTAGCTTTTCTTTGAATCATTGGGTTTAAACATTACTTCGAGGATCTTTAATCGTTTCAAAAATGGCAGCAACATACCAATTTGTTTTATTTCTTTCCATCAAAGAATCATACAAATAGATGGTCGATTCCCGCAGATCCACTTTTGATCGAAATAGTTTTACCAATTCCAACAATTTTTTTTTAACTTGCTCGAATTGGATCCTTTCGATTTCTATATTGAAAATATACTTACGAAGTTGTTCTAACTTATTAATTTTCACTAACCCTAGAAACTTGCCCCTGAGAAATGAATCAACTCGAGCTCCATCATGTCCTATTTCCATCATCAACCCCTCTCCCTTCCCCCCAAAAATGAATTCGAGTGGAACAGAACAAACGATGTCGAGTCAAGAGCACCCTCATTTCCATATAAAATGGTGGATGTAAGAATCCACGGCTAATCTAATCATGTCTTTCAAGTCGCACGTTGCTTTTTACCACATCGTTTCAAACGAAGTTTTACCATAACATTCCTCTAGTTTGGAGCCGGTATGTAATTGATTCAATTATGAAATCATGAATAGTCATTGATTCAATCGATACATAATAATTCATATTTTTTCTTTCTATATGAATGGCAAATTTATAAAGTAAAGAAGTATCAACAAAAATTCAAATTAACCCGATATTGTAGATTGTAGGAATATAATTTCGATTCTTATTTTTTTTTTAGAAAAAAGGAAATTCGAAATATTCTTAAACTTAAAAATAGAAAAATAAATAGAATTCGAATTTTTAGAAATTATGATTATAATATTTATTAATTATAATATAATAAAAAATAAAAATATATTTATTATTTTTTATTTTTTTTTTATTTATAATAAAAATTTATAATAAAAATAATTAAATTAAAAAATCAAATAGAAAAATAACTTGATTTTATTTATTATTCAATATTAAAATAAATTAATTCAAAAAAAAATGAAAAATGAAATCTATTTAATATTATTTAATATTCGAATTTAATAATAAATTGAATAGTATTCAAAAATATTCAATATTAATTGAATTCAATATTCAATATTAATTGAATATTTAAAATATATTTAAGAATATATGAAATTCGATTTATTTTGATTTCTTTTATATATTTTTATTTAATTATCTATTTCTATTTTTCTATTTAAATTTCGAAATTCTATTGATTTTTATTTCTTTGAATTTCCATTTCTAATCCGAAATTTCGAATTAATTATTTTAATATATTTTTATTAGAATAAGAATAATATGGATTATCCATTTTTAATATACAATAACAACAATAACACGAATAAAAAAAAAGAAGTTCTTTTTGAATCTACATCTTCAAAGTGACTCGATTTCGAGACGAATCATTAAAAAAAAGAAGAATCACATTCTACCCAAGATTATATACTCTTAAACAGATGGTTTCTCAAAAAAGGGCAATCTTTATTCTTTATTTTGATATACAATACAAAATTTGTATTCAGATATGATATATATCATGAATGGATATGCTCTGGGACGGAAGGATTCGAACCTCCGAATAGCGGGACCAAAACCCGTTGCCTTACCGCTTGGCCACGCCCCATTTCGATTTGTATTCGATACTTATAAACACTATTATTGATATTGGTTGTTCGTCAATTCCAGTTCAAATATCTAAATATCTATAGAATAAATTGTTGCTAGAATTTTTATATGTGTAGATATAGAATTAAACTGAAATTATTGATCATTACATAGAATTCAATTAAGATATTGCATGAAAGTATGATTTCTTCTGTTTTTCTATTTCTTTTTTATTTCAGAATGGAAAGATTTTGAATTGGATAAGTTCAAATCAAAGAAGGATTTTTGGGGTCTACTTTCTTTATTCTTTATTTGATTTATCATTTTATTCGTAATTAATTCAACTTTTTTTATTATATTTATATTTATATTCGATTTTTATTATTTAATATTATTTATTAATATTATTATTTCATTTTTTTTTATTTCATTTATATTAATTAATATTAATAGTATAAATCAAAAATGAAATAAATAACAACAAAAAAAGCGAAATTCAAAATATTCAATAACAATAAATTAATAATTCAAATTAATAATTCATTTAGTATAAAATTCAGAATATATTAATAAGAATATTAACTTAATTTAAATGAATTTAACTCAAAAAAAGAAAAAATACAATTATCTTTTATCTTAAAGAAAAAAATGTTTGTTATGCTTAATATCTTTAGTTTGGTCTGTATTTGTATTAACTCTGCCCTTTATTCAAGTAGTTTTTTCTTCGCGAAATTACCTGAAGCCTACGCTTTTTTGAATCCAATTGTAGATATTATGCCAATAATACCTCTACTCTTTTTTCTCTTAGCTTTTGTTTGGCAAGCTGCTGTAAGTTTTCGATGAGATCTTTAATTTGAATACTGTCCTAGAAAAATTCATAATTTTTTCGAAAAAAAGAAATTCGAACATTTTAACAATTTTTAAGATCAGATAAGTCTTATAGCGTGAATCCTCGATTCAAATATGGAAATTTTTTTATAGACAAGAAAAATCTGGACCATCTCATTTCCTCATTCTTACATTTTTTCCATTGAAAAATCCTATTATGAGTCCCCCACCAATATCTAATTCTGGATATGAAAGAAAATCTTTGGTAATAAAGGAATCGACTCTTATTACAAATAAATTTCCAAAAAGTTTTTTCTATTTCTCGAAATCACTTCATTTCTTAGTATTAAAAGAAACATAATGTGTAGTATAGGAGAATCTATTCTCTTTCTTTTTTTTTAATGATCTTGGAGATTGTGTAATGCTTACTCTAAAACTATTTGTTTACACGGTAGTGATATTCTTTGTTTCTCTTTTCATCTTCGGATTCCTATCTAACGATCCAGGACGTAATCCGGGACGTGAAGAATAAAAAATCATATTTTTTTTGTTTTCTGTGTTTTCCTTGCTTGTGCTTGATTTTGAAATATTCTTATTTAACTATTAAATAAGTAAATAAGAATATAGAAAAGTGAATCGTTAATATAAATCAAAAATAAATATGAAAAAAATAAAACAAACAAAGAAAACAAAAGAGGCTCTGCTCTATAAATTCAAAAAAAAAAGGTAAATAAAATACCAAATCATCGACGGAAACGGAAAGAGAGGGATTCGAACCCTCGGTACGAAAAATTCGTACAACGGATTAGCAATCCGACGCTTTAGTCCACTCAGCCATCTCTCCCCAATTGAAAAGGGCCCTTCTTTATTTTATATCTTATCTCTCTTTCTTTTTATATTCTTATTTTTTATTTTTTATTCGAATATTCTATTCTAATTAATAATTAATATTAATATATATATTTATATATTACTAAATTCTATTTATATTATTTATAAATTTATTTTTTTCAGTTAGGATTTCTTTTAATTTTTGAATTTGAATTTCATTTTAGATATTATAGGTATTCGGTATTTAATTAATTATATAAATTATTATATTTTATATAAATTATTATATTATTAATTATTATATTATTGTATTTTATTTATATATTTTTATATATTTTATTCAATTCAGAAAAAAAATCTAAAAAGAATATAAAAAATAATCGAAATTAATAATTAATATATTCTATTATTAGAATTCAAATTAGAATTCAAATATTCTAATAACTAATAAATAAAATAGAAATAACTTGTTTTTCCGCTCGGCCAGGTCAATACCTAGCCGGGCCTTTTTTGTTCCCATGAATCCTGGAAAAATTGATTTATTTGATCTGAAAAAAAAAGACTTGTTATTGAAACAAGATCAAACATAAGAATGTCATTTCTTATTAGTCTTTTTTTTTTCCGGTAAAGTATCTAAAAGATAAAAAAAAAAGAATGGAACTAAAGGTTCTTGCACAATGCATTTTTATGTTATGGCTTAAGTAGTTTTGTCGAGATGTATCTGTCAAAACACCTTTAGCAAAACAAAATACAAAAATGAAATGAGTCCTCCTTTCTTAATTTCATTAGATCCCCTTACGAAACACGTCAACACTCTAATTTTCATGATTCTTTTATGATCCTATTTGTGATTCCTTTGTTGGACAAAAGATCCATTTATATACAATAATCGCATTGGAGCGGGTATAGTTTAGTGGTAAAAGTGCGATTCGTTCTATGGATCCCTTACTAGTTAAGGGATCCCTCGTTTGATTCATATTCCGATCAAAAACTTTATTTCTTATCTTAAAAGGGTTTAATCCTTTACCTCTTAACGAACGATTCGAGGAATAATATACATTATTGTAATTTGTATTCAAGAAGAATCAATTGGAAATTGACAAATTGAATTATGAAATTACAAAACATAAGGTTTTTGAATTGGATCAATACTCCCAATTTTTTGAGTATGAGTAAAGGATCCATGGAGAAAGATATAGAAAGTTTATTTCTAATCGTAACTAAATCTTCAATTTTTTTTATTTGTATAGGAGAGATTGAAGCAAAATGGCTATTAAACGATTACTTTAGTTTACTAGAGACATCGACATATTTATTTTAGCTCGATGGAAATAAAGTGCTTTTCCTAAGGATTCTCTTAAATAGAAATAGAGAACGAAGTAACTAGAAAAAAGAATTATTAGAATCCTCCTCTTCTAGAGGGATCATCTAAAAAGCGGGATGTTTTGAATGCATTCAGACAGAAAGGCTGACATAGATATTATGGATCGAATTTTTTTGTTTACGTCTTCCATTTGTTAATCTCTTCCATAAAGGAGCCGAATGAAACCAAAGTTTCACGTTCGGTTTTGAATTAGAGACGTTAAAAATGATGAATCAACGTCGACTATAACCCCTAGCCTTCCAAGCTAACGATGCGGGTTCGATTCCCGCTACCCGCTTCTATTATATATCTATCTATTCTATTCGAATCTCTATTTTTATATTCTAGAATTAATCTAGAATAAATTCATTTTTGATTTAGTTTAGTTTATATAATTATATTAATATTTGGAATATTTCAAAATTTTTATTAATATTTATTAATATTTAACTAATTCATTTTTATATTCTATATATTCTATAATGATTTATATAATGATAATGAATTTTCATAATGAATTTTAATGAATTTGTTAATATATAACTAATTCATTTATAATTCATTTAGTTATTTCGTTTTTAACTTTTAACTAACAAATAAAAAAAGAAAAATAACTAGAATTCGAAAAAGAAATTATTTAGTAAATTTTTTAGTATAGAATTCTTTAATTCATTCTAATTAATTAATCTAATTAATGGAAAAATCGAAATTCAATTTAATGAGAAATTGAATACACAATCCCCGGATCACATATTCTTTTTTCCGAATAGAACAATAAAAAAAATTGTAATGAAAAGAAAAGCGTCCATTGTCTAATGGATAGGACAGAGGTCTTCTAAACCTTTGGTATAGGTTCAAATCCTATTGGACGCAAATTTTTTGCATTTTTGCATATATATTTGATTTCTCTATTTCTATGTCAAGAAAAAGATTTTGAATGATTTGAATTTAACAAGAGACACTTAGACTTTTAGAGTAATAACTTAACTTATATACATAAGTTATATACAATTTTTATCTTGACCCTCTATTTTTTATAGAATCTTCTAAAATCGTGGATTTCTTTAAATAGAAAAATAGATTAAAAAAGGATAATTAATAATTTAAAATTAATATAAATAAAAATCTTTCGAAATTCAAATATTCAATATCAATATATTAATTAGAAAAATGGATTCTATATTAATTCTAATTATATTATTATATTAATGAAATATATATATATAATTCAATTGAATTTATATAATTATGAAATTAATAAATAATAAAATCAAATTCTATATTATAAATATCCAATTTCACATTAAATCTTTAATAATATTAATAATAATAGTAATATTTTAGAATTTGATTTTATTTAATAATTAATAATAGAGATTTTCAATATCAAAAAAGAAATATAAAATAAATAGAAAGTTATTAAATTAAATCAATTTTCTTGTTCCTGAAGTAAAAAGAGTTCCATCTGTTCCTGAATAGCTTCTTTCAAAAGGTCTTCTGCTTCCCGAGTGAATGTCTTGGTAGAAGATATGATTTCTTGGAATTGAGGTTTATTACTTTTTAAGTAAGCACGTAACTCAACAAGAAATTTCCTTACCTGTCCAATTTCTAATGAATCAAGATAACCATTCGTTCCGGTATAAATAGTTATTATCTGTTCTTCCACAGTGAGAGGGGCTGATTGGGATTGTTTGAGCAACTCGCGCAATCGTTGACCTCTTGCCAATTGATTTTGAGTAGCTTTATCGAGATCAGAAGCAAATTGTGCAAAAGCTTCTAATTCTGCGAATTGTGCCAATTCTAATTTTAATTTACCAGCTAC